TCAATTAAACCATTCTGATTTCATTTATGAGTACTCAGAGCCTTTCGTGATTGGATACAAAGTATCTTCGGTTCTTTCCATAATTCTTAAATGAATTTCCCATCAGTCTATCCAATTTAACCAATCTAATTTCATTGCAAACAGAGTTAGTAAACACTACCTCAATATTAAGAAAGGTATAGTTTAAAAGAATTAGGGAGTCTTTATGGTCTTTTTTAGAATTCTTTTTTAAACCTTAGGAGTCAAAAAGAGTATTTCTTAGGAACCTTTGGATACCAAGATTTCCAACTTCTTACTTTCATAGTTCTGATGCCTAGAATGAATTCTCACTATTTCTTTTTCTTTTATTTGATTCAATTCAAAATAGTCCAAACCAATCATTAATAAGATTGGATTACTTCAGATTTATTGGTACCTGTTTGAGCCACACTAAGAACTCCTCTTTTTGAGAAAAAGATGACATTTCTAGATAGGCCCTACGGGTTCTCAAAATAAAGTATCGACAGACCTAGTTCTTTGCCTATGTTTTTGCGGGGTAAGAATTCGTCAAGTTTGATCAACAGGATTAATAAAGTCCAAGTTGTTTTTTATTGATCAGGCGACACCCAGATTCGAACTGGGGATAAAGGATTTGCAGTCCCCTGCCTTACCACTTGGCTATGTCGCCAAAATCCATCCAAAATAGAGAGAATTTTTCTCTCTATTCTTATATTCTATTTCCAAAAGAGAATTACTCTTTTTATTAGATCTTTTTTAGATTCTTTTCTTCGATTGATTGTATCTCAAAAAACGCGTTGCTTAAAAACTTACCTTAACTATTTCTTTATTACTCTTACTTACTTTTCTTACTTTGAATTAGCGAACAGCTCTGAAATTTGTATCTCCATTTGTATTCCCTTAATGGATGCAAAATTACGACGAATCATTATAAATTATAAGAAAATATATGTGTATATGTAAACCCCAGAACATAAATTTTTCTTTTTAATTTTTATATGCGGGATACCTAACCCGGGTCTATTTCTTATGCACATATCCCTAGGATCATCGTGCTTTAATTTTTCATTAAATATGAAGAGAAAATAGACATTAAGCATTAAGATAGAGTGTGACCTAACCTATGTTTTACCAAGTTCAATTATGATAAAAGATGTGATATACGGATAGCTAGATAGCTATATCGGCATGTACTTTCTAAAAATTAACCCTATGACTATTACGTATGCAATTTCATTCTATTTTAAAAATTCTACTACAAAAAAAGATTGGCTAATTCCCTTTTGAACATTTCATTGCGTGTGCTAAAAAAAGGGAAACTCTATGCTATTCCTTATTCTTTTCTTTTTATCTCATTCATAGAGAGCAGATTGAATCCTGAATTCATTGATTTTTTCTTTTTTTTTTTACCCTGTACTCTAATCATAATATCATAATAAAAGAAATTAGGTATAAATTGGATCAATTTTGATATCCGATAAAAGATTCTATGTGACAGAATTTTTTCCCAGGAATGTTTTATCAATTTTCATTTCTTTCTATTTGTATTTGGCTCAAATTTGAACTTGTGTCGAAAATGCCTTCCATTTCTCTGTCTTGCTTCCGTTCATACGTATGATATATATGGATGGAGTTGGCTAAAATTTTATGTGATTCAGTAACAAGAATATCCATTCCATCATTGCTAGATCGATCGGTATGGTTCGATAAATAGTGAGCCAAGCCAATAAGAATAATGGAATTTTTTCAATAAAGAGGAAACTTCAGATTAAGATGCTCCAGAATGGAAATGAGGGAATGTCCACAATACCTGGATTTAGTCAGATACAATTTGAGGGATTTTGTAGGTTCATTAATCGGGGCTTGACGGAAGAATTTCAAAAGTTTCAAAAAATTGAAGATAGAGATCAAGAAATTGAATTTCAATTATTTGTGGAAACATATAAATTGGTAGAGCCCTTGATAAAAGAAAGAGATGCTGTGTATGAATCACTCACATATTCTTCTGAATTATATGTACCCGCGGTCTTAATTTGGAAAAACGGTAGGAATATGCAAGAACAAACCGTTTTTATTGGAAACATCCCTATAATGAATTCTTTTGGAACCTCTATAGTAAATGGAATATACCGAATTGTGATCAACCAAATATTGCAAAGTCCTGGTATTTACTACCGTTCAGAATTAGAACATAACGGAATTTCTGTCTATACCAGTACTATAATATCGGATTGGGGGGGAAGGTCGGAATTAGAAATTGATAAAAAAACAAGGATATGGGCCCGTGTAAGTAGAAAACAAAAAATATCTATTCTAGTTCTATCATCAGCTATGGGTTTGAATATAAGAGAAATTCTAGATAATGTTTGTTACCCTGAAATTTTCTTGTCTTTCCCGAATGATAAAGAGAAAAAAAAGATTGGGTCAAAAGAAAATGCTATTTTGGAGTTTTATCAACAATTTGCCTGTGTAGGGGGGGATCCGGTATTTTCTGAGTCCTTATGTAAGGAATTACAAAAGAAATTCTTTCAACAAAGATGTGAATTAGGAAAGATTGGTCGACGAAATATGAACCGGAGGCTGAATCTTGATATATCCCCAAACAATACATTTTTGTTACCGCGAGATCTATTAGCTGCTGTGGATCATTTGATTGGAATGAAATTGGGAATGGGTACACTTGACGATATGAATCACTTGAAAAATAAACGTATTCGTTCTGTAGCAGATCTATTACAGGATCAATTCGGATTGGCTCTTACTCGTTTAGAAAATGCGGTTCGAGGAACTATATGTGGAGCAATCAGACATAAATTGATACCGACTCCTCAAAATTTGGTAACTTCAACTTCATTAACAACTACTTATGAATCGTTTTTTGGCCTACATCCTTTATCTCAAGTTTTGGATCGAACTAATCCGTTGACACAAATTGTTCATGGTCGAAAATGGAGTTATTTGGGTCCTGGAGGATTGACGGGGCGAACTGCTAGTTTTCGGATACGAGATATTCACCCGAGCCACTATGGACGTATTTGTCCAATTGACACGTCCGAAGGAATCAATGTTGGACTTATTGGATCATTAGCTATTCATGTGAAGGTTGGTTATTGGGGATCCATAGAGAGTCCTTTTTATGAATTATCTGAGAGATCAAAAGAGGCACAGATGTTTTATTTATCACCAAATAGAGATGAATATTATATGGTAGCAGCAGGAAATTCTTTGGCCTTGAATTGGGGTATTCAAGAACAACAGATTGTTCCAGCTCGATATCGTCAAGAATTCCTGACTATTGCATGGGAAGAGATTCATCTTAGAAGCATTTTTCCCTTCCAATATTTTTCTATTGGAGCTTCCCTCATTCCTTTTATCGAGCATAATGATGCGAATCGAGCTTTAATGAGTTCTAATATGCAGCGCCAAGCAGTTCCTCTTTCTCGGTCCGAGAAGTGCATTGTTGGAACTGGGTTGGAAGGCCAAACGGCTCTAGATTCGGGAATTTCAGCTATAGCCAAACGCAAGGGAAAAATAATTTATACTAATACTCACAAGATCGTTTTCTCAAGTAATGGGAATACTCTAAGCATTCCATTAGTTATGTATCAAAGTTCCAACAAAAATACTTGTATGCATCAAAAAACTCAGGTTCGGCGGGGTAAATACATTAAAAAGGGACAAATTATAGCGGGCGGTGCGGCTACAGCTGGTGGGGAACTCGCTTTAGGGAAAAATGTATTAGTAGCTTATATGCCATGGGAAGGTTACAATTTTGAAGACGCAGTACTAATTAGCGAACGTCTGGTCTATGAAGATATTTATACTTCTTTTCACATCCGAAGATATGAAATTCATACTCATGTAACAAGCCAAGGCCCTGAAAGAATCACTAAGGAGATCCCACATTTAGAGGCTCATTTACTCCGACATTTAGACAGAAATGGAATTGTGATCCTGGGATCTTGGATAGAAACAGGTGATATCTTAGTAGGTAAATTAACACCTCAGGCAGCGAATGAATCGTCATATGCCCCGGAGGATAGATTATTACGAGCTATACTTGGCATTCAGGTATCCACTTCAAAAGAAACTTCTCTAAGACTACCTATAGGTGGAAGAGGTCGAGTTATTGATGTGAGATGGATCCATAGAAAGGGGGGTTCCAATTCTAATTCAGAAAGTATTCGTGTATATATTTCACAGAAACGTGAAATCAAAGTAGGTGATAAAGTAGCTGGAAGGCATGGGAATAAGGGTATAATTTCTAAGATTTTGTCTAGACAAGATATGCCCTATTTGCAAAATGGAACGCCCGTTGATATTGTATTCAACCCATTAGGAGTTCCCTCACGAATGAATGTGGGACAGATATTTGAATGTTCGCTCGGGTTAGCGGGGGATTTGCTAAAGAAACATTATAGAATAGCGCCCTTTGATGAGAGATATGAACAAGAAGCCTCAAGAAAACTAGTGTTTTCTGAATTATATGAAGCTAGTAAGCAAACAAAAAATCCATGGGTATTTGAACCCGAATATCCGGGAAAAAGCAGAATATTTGATGGAAGAACAGGAGATCTTTTTGAACAACCTGTTCTAATAGGAAAGTCCTATATCCTAAAATTAATTCATCAAGTTGATGATAAAATCCATGGACGTTCCAGTGGACATTACGCACTTGTTACACAACAACCCCTTAGAGGAAGGGCAAAACAAGGGGGGCAAAGAGTTGGAGAAATGGAAGTTTGGGCTCTAGAGGGATTTGGTGTTGCTCATATTTTACAAGAGATGCTTACTTATAAATCTGATCATATTAGAGCTCGTCAAGAAGTACTTGGTGCTACGATTATTGGAGCAACAGTACCTAACCCAGAGGGTGCTCCAGAATCTTTTCGATTGCTCGTTCGAGAACTACGATCTTTGGCCCTGGAACTGAATCATTTCCTTGTATCTGAAAAGAACTTCCAGATGAATAGGAAGGAAGCTTAATCTCAATGAATCAGAAT